CTTGTTCTTTGGAAGATCTATCTCGTGTCTGGTACTGCATTGTTCCACTCTGCAAAAATTCCGAATCATTCTCTTGAAGCTCATCCTCTTTATGATAAATGATCCGCTTGCCCTGAAATGACCCAGCCCAATAGGGAAATCCTAATTCAGTGGGCCTTTCGATTCCGATACAATCCAATAAATTGCCACAAGGGCGACATCTTCGAGGAGCCCAAATTATGTGATTGAATAAATCCTCTTCTATCTGTTGCGGGTCGACAGCTCCTTCCCCTTCTTCAAACCCCGATTCGTATTTGTTTTCATATCGAAATCTCTGATCACCCATAGAGCAATATCCGTTTTGCATCATATCGAACGGATTCCTTGGTTCGGACCGAAGAAGTAATGTCATTCGATTATTATCAAGCTGACCGCAATCTTTTTCTCTCTGTGGGGGTCCTCCCAGAGCATCTTCTACTTCTAATAGTAATAGGCCATGAACTAGATCAGAATCATTCTCAACAAATCCATAAGAATTGGTTTCATTGGGTCCGGGTGAGGACCAAAGATCTTGAGCGACCGATCCGGCAGAACAACTCAAAAGATAGAGAAGTATCGTTAATTTATTCATGCTCGTTCCAAGTTCAAAGTACCATTTGTACAAATAAGAATCCCCTTCTTGACATGATTTCTTCTTCATATAGATAGATATAGGATCTATGGGGCAATTACTTAGAAGTACATTTTGTGCAACAGCCCTTCCTATCTGATAAAAGAGTATCCCATGATCCTGAACCGATCTTACCTGGGATCGCAAATCCCAAGTTTGCCTATGAAGAGCTGATCGGATTGTATTAGTTTCTATAATGGATTTCTTCTGTGTGATACTAATGGATAGGGCCTCATTGATGAGTGCTACAAGATCTCGTGCATTGGAACCCATGGTTATGGACCCGAATCTGTTAGCATGGAACATTTCCTTTTCCAAGTGAAATCCCCTGGTATATGAAAGAATGAAAAAGTGCTTTCGTTGTTGTGGAAGAAGAAGCCTTCGTATCTTAATGCATGCGTTGAATTTATTTGGAGCTATTAGAGCGGGATCCACCTTTTTTGGAATATGAGTCGAAGCAATAACAAGAATATTTCTAGTGGAGCATCTTTCACAATCCCCGGAGATATAGTTCTCTAATAGACCGAGGGATAAGTAATTCGACTCATTCCCATTCACATAGAGATTATGAATGTTTGGAATCCATATTATGCAAGGAGACATCGCTTTTGCTAATTCGAATTGAAAGGTGATATCCAATTGGTCTCTTTCTATTTTCGGCGTCATAGAAATAGTTGGGACATTCATCATAGTTAGCAGCTCCATATCAAGGTCATCATCCATATCGTCACTATCATCCATATCGATATCGCTACGATCATCCATATCGATATCGCTACTATCATCCATATGGATATCGCTACTATCATCCATATGGATATCATCAATAAGATAACCCTGAGACTTGTCCTCCAGGAACTTGTTCGGAAAGACCGTAATAAAAGGAACATAGGAATTTGTCGCTAGGTATTTGACCAAATAAGATCGTCCAGTTCCTATCGAACCTATCACTAATATGCCCCTAGAAGGGGATAGGTCTAAGCGGAGCGAAAAGGGTTTTCCATGAGATGGGAAATGAAAACGATTAGCCCCACACGAGGTTTGTGAATAAGTGATTGTCTGATAATGAGCAAGGAATATCCGTCTTTCTGCTAAACAGGATCTATTAAACTCATAATTCATTAGATACTTTTGATGAATGTCCACTAAGTATCGTAAGTAAATGGATCCCGGTTGTTCAATCATTTGATAACCAGAGGCATTCTTTGATAAATCATCACTATGAGTGAGACTCAATAGAATTGGATCAATCCCTTTTTCTGTCGTTAAGGTGGAGAACTGAACCAAGAATTCTCTTTCTTCATCATCAATCGAATCACTGTTCGCGACCCAAGATTCTATTTTATCATCAATCCAATCACCGTTCACGTTTTTTCTTTTTCTTATCAAGGAATAGATCTCTTTACTTGTACGGCTTAGATGTCTCGTATTTATCGAAAAAGCAATTCGATTGATGGGATTTGGTATGATACTTATTAGATCGATGAGATTGCTATTCCAAGATTTCTTATTATAACGTATTGATTTGACCACATAAGCGGGACCACCACCCAATAGCATGTTGCCACCATAAGAAGAACCCCGTATTTCTTCCAGAGAATCTCCTAATTGTTCCAGAACAACTAGAAAGAGATTCTTTAACCAGAAAGAATTCTGTTCAGATGTCGGATACCTATCTAGAAGTTTTTGCAACTCCATATTGTATGATGGAATCATCCAAGATTGGATCTTTTCGAACTCTGTCTGTAACTCACTAGAGGCTCGGGAAGCGAAGAGAAGATGTATACGAACGAGATATCCAGCAACAAGAAGAAGAAAAGGGATTGAATAGAGAAACTCCCGAGCATGTGTTGATCTCAGATGTGCCCATAGCAAGAGAGCAGGTGACTCATTATTTCGATGAATCCTCTCTTCGGACAGAAAAAGTAAACACTTACTCAAAATCTCAGTTACACTTAGCAGAGTCCTTTGTGGAAGAACCCTCTGAGGAATTAGCCATGATATATCTGAGCCATGCATAATAGCATGAACAATAGATACAAAATGTTTACTGCTACTTAGTATCGGCAATGGGTCTGAAAAAGTATCTAAAAGGGTGAAATGGAGATATTTGCACCCTGTCGAAGTAAGGAACCATGGCATATATGTTTGGAACAGATTCCATTTGGAGAGATTGGAAAAAGCACTATCTCGTTGAAAGATTCTATACATCTGTTGTTTCTCAACGTATTTCTTTAGACAAAGACTCCCTTTTTTCCTCTTTCTGGATGGTAAACCTTTCTCAGAACATGGAGTGTGAGTCAAACCCATGCTTGAATTCAAACCGAGATACTGATGCAAGTTCTTCCCTTCTGAATCAGATAGATTCATATCTGAAAGAGGATGGCAATAAGTTCTTTCAAAATGGACTATTTTTTTCTCTATTAGAGGTGTTGCAGAAATGTCTGCGATCGAGTAAGAGTAAATAACGCTACGAACGAATGGATCGGATCGAATTGGAAAATGGAAAGATTTGTGCAAGTTATACGTCTCGTCACCACTTTGTGTAAAATCTTTAGGTATGAATATGTCAGATACCCGTGACTCGATTGGTGAGATAGTCTCTATCTCCAAAAAAATCTGCTTTTTTTTACCGACGCACAAAGAACATTTTTTGTTGCGAATGAACAAGATATTGAGGAATTGTCCATGCGTCAAATCCTCATTATGGATACGGGTCTTTTCCACATAAAAGGGGAATCTTTTGGTACAATCGAACCAGAAGTGATGCGGATCATTCAAGAATCGAAGTGGATTTGCTTTATAAAAAGAGGATATCAATGAACTTCTATGAAATGGTTCCACGGGATTCAGCCAGTTGTCTCGATCGTGAGATATCCTTGAGAAATAGGAATCCAAGGGTTTCCTGCGATTCTTTATAGTATGCAATGAATCCATCATCCACTTTGGTATCTTTTTGAACAACAATGATACTATTGTTCCCCCATTGATCAAGAATTTCGGTATTGGGAAAGTATCATGATCGCCGAATAAGAAGGGTTTCCATTTATTCAAATGAACGACCTGAACACCTACTGATTCTAACAACTGATTGCAGAGTGGATCATTCGGATCTTGAAATTCATAGATGCGGATCTCGGATCTATGAATGGGGATATCCCCGATACTCACAAAGAAAAGGGGAAGTGACTTGGACAAAAAGAAACGAAGTGACTTAGACAAATGTTGTTTGTCGATAGCCTCGAACCAATTCATTGAATATTGATTAATACATAATCGATCGAACACTACTTGAAAACGCTTCTTCTGTTCAGAAACAAAATCTTCCCAATGTTCACTCTTGCTCCCATTGGAACATTTGTATCTATACGCATCAGGATACCGATTCATTAAAAAGAATCGATTGGATACATTTCCTATGTATACATAGGTGCGATATTTGATTTGCATCAGATTTTTGATCAATCTCAATCTATATTGATTGGGATTGGCTGCCCCCATTATGTTGTTGTTGTTGCTAGCAAATACTGCTGTTTTTCGTTTTTGATCTTCCAAATCGTTCCCGCAGTGGATCCGGACCCATTTGTTTCTGATCCTTCGAGAAAAAGATTCATTCTCTTCATAAAAAAGAGGGGGTAGAACCAAGAAAGATTTCTTCTTCGACTCATCTCTGGAGTGGAATACCCCATTCCAGAATTTTGTTTGATTCAACCCGTAGGAATCAATAGAAAAGGCAAATCCCCTATGATACAACAGATCCGGCTCGGTTATTGATAGAGTGAATAGTTCTGGAAATCCTTCTTCTGATTTCAAATCGTGGTGTAACGTGTATTCCCCTTTGTTCCGGTCATGGAATGGATGAAATAAATGGAAAAATGGATTTTTGCTCAAGAATGAAATCTTATTGGAACTGTCCATATCCGATTCATCCTTCGGAACCATGTCACATCCCGGATCTGATGAAATAGGATGAATTGAGACGGTTTTTTGTAAATACGTCATTATCTTGAATATATCAACCATTTCTTTATTTTCCGATCGACTGGAAAGAACAAAAGAAACATCTTGTTTTTTCTTCAAAAATGTATGATATCTAGTGGACCTCTCAGTAGGATTCGAACCCAGATGGAGTTCTGACCATCTGTCAGAGAAAAAAGAACAAATGGATCTTGTACTTGTGGGATTCCCAAGAGATTCGTCGATTTCTTCCGTAAGCAGATGATTATTGATCTGCTTCTCACGTTCCGTGAATAGCCAGGACATGTAGTAAGATCCAAAAAGGCATTTCGGAAATCGATCTGATTCTATCTCTGTTCGTTCCGTTTGAGTTTGAATAAGGGAAGGATCCAAAAGAATAGATCTTTCTTTTAGTTGCTGAATCTCTGCTTGATCGATCAATGCGTAGGATTCTGAATCCTCATTTCTAATGGAATCGAAATGATCCATGCATTGATCAGAAGATCCTTTCCATTGGCTAGAATCCTTTACTTGAACGAAACTTGTGGAATCATATGGAATATTTGACAATACATTCCGTAACTTGCTAACAAACCGATCCTTGCTCCCCAACCACACACTGTCTAACCAAATCCAATTCTCTTTCGATACATTTCTCACCGATTCGTGCGGATTCTTCCCCCAACTAACGCGGAGATCTTGGCGGAATTGCCACATATGAAATGGAGCACTATTTCGTACAGAAATGCCCCACTTGTTTCTCGAGAAGAGATGGGAAACATGCTCGATATCATTTGATTGAATAGTTGCCTCAGCTCCTTGTTGTTTGAAGAAAGCCTTCCCTTCCATTGGTCTTTTTTCACGAAAAGCAGACATGATATAACAAAGAAAGTCTTTCCCTAAGATTTCGAATAGCTGCCCCGAATCCAAGTGGATTATGTTTCGCTTCTTACTGGGGGAAAGACGATCAAACAATTCCCAATCATGGTCCTTGCAGATCGGATCATCCATATAAAATAAAAAAGGAAACTCCATATATTTAGATTTGCTATCTTTCTCGTTGAATGAGATCTCAATTCCTGCTACGGTTTCATTAGATATCTTACAACTCAAATCCCTCTTTTTTCCGATCTGGTTCCTCCACCACCGCGAACTTCGCATGATACATTTCTGATTTATTGGGAGAACCCAAGTAATCTCTTGCGGATCCATGAAGCAACTCTCAGAAAGATTTTTCCCTTTTGGAAGATACAGGAGCGAAACAATCAACCTATTGATGTTGGAAGACCAAAAAGATTCTTCAAATGTCTCCTTTTTGGGCCCAATGGAATTCATAGGGATAGGAAGAAGCCCCATCAAATAGAGATTTTTTCTTTCGACCATCTTTCGATTGTTAATACGAGACATAAGGACCACTACTACAAGCAGTACTACACCTTGGATCGTGAAATATCGATTGCTTGTGGAACCCTGTGAATCACGCGAAAGTAGGATACTCACAATTCGGGGATCAAAGAGCTTCATAAAGCGTTCTTGGCGGAAAAGAATGTGAGTGAAAGATCCCACTGAATCAAATTTGATCCATGAATCTAAGAAATAATGAGAATTCTTGATCTCTCTCCATATCTCTCTCAATTCGAAGATCCAGGATGTTAATTGGTGTCGTTTCATTGATTCCTCCTAAAGATTTCATTTCAATTGGAATTTGGTTATTCACGATGTACGATGATCCCTGTGAAGCATCCATGGCTGAATGGTTAAAGCGCCCAACTCATAATTGGCAAATTCGTAGGTTCAATTCCTGCTGGATGCACGCCAATGGGAACGTTCAATAAGTCTATTTGAATTGGCTCTGTATCAATATCTCATCATCCATACATAACGAATGTTATGGTATATTCATAACATAACATATGAACAGTAAGAACTAGAATTCTTATCGATACTGGAACTCATAGGGAATAAAATGGATTTATGGATGGAATCAAACACGCAGTATTTACAGAAAAGAGTATTCGGTTATTGGGGAACAATCAATATACTTCTAATGTCGAATCAGGATCAAATAGGACAGAAATAAAGCATTGGGTCGAACTCTTCTTTGGTGTCAAGGTAATAGCTATGAATAGTCATCGACTACCCCGAAAGGGTAGAAGAATGGGACGTTACAGACGTATGATCATTACGCTTCAACCGGGTTATTCTATTCCACCTCTTATAGAGAAAAGAACTTAAAGCAAAATACTTAATAACACGGCGATACATTTATACAAAACTTCTATCCCAAGCACACGCAATGGAGCCGTAGACAGCCAAGTGAAATCCAATCCAAGAACTCATTTGATCTATGGACGGCATCATTGTGGTAAAGGTCGTAATGCCAGAGGAATCATTACCGCAAGGCATAGAGGGGGAGGTCATAAACGTCTATACCGTCAAATCGATTTTCGACGGAATCAAAAAGAAATATCTGGTAGAATCATAACCATAGAATACGACCCTAATCGAAATGCATACATTTGTCTCATACACTATGGGGATGGTGAGAAGAGATACATTTTACATCCCAGAGGGGCTATAATTGGAGATACCGTTGTTTCTGGTACAGAAGTTCCTATATCAATGGGAAATGCCCTACCCGGTTTGAACTATGGATTTACGTAATTGGAAGTAGCCAATTAGGTTTACGACGAAACCTAGAAATCGATCACTGATCCAATTGGAGTACCTCGACGGGATAGACCTCAACAGAAAACTGTTGAGTCACGGCAGCGAGTGATTGAGTTCAGTAGTTCCTCATCGAAAATTATTGACTCTAGAGATATGGTAATATGGAGAAGACAAAATGGTTTGAAGCATGCACAGAACCGGAAGCGCCCCTTGTTTCCAATCAAAGAGAGGAGGACGTTTTATTCACATTTCATTTGATGGTCAGAGGCGAATTGAAAGCTAGACAGTGGTAATTAATACCCCCGGGGAAAAATAGGGATGTCTCCTACGTTACCGTTACCCGAAATATGTGGCGGTATCGACGTAATCTCATAGAATCATTCGGTCTGAATGCTACATGAAGGACATAAGCCAGATGACGGAACAAGGAGACCTAGGATGTAGAAGATCATAATCCTAACATGAGTGATTCGGCAGATTGGGATTCCTATATATGTGGTACCTCATCATACGATTCATATAAGATCCATCTGTCTAGATATCATCATATACATCTAGAAAGCCGTATGCTTTGGAAGAAGCTTGTACAGTTTGGGAAGGGGTTTTGATTGATAAAAAAGAAGAATCTACTTCAACCGATATGCCCTTAGGAACGGCCATACATAACATAGAAATCACACGTGGAAAGGGTGGACAATTAGCTAGAGCAGCGGGTGCTGTAGCGAAACTTATTGCAAAAGAGGGACAATCGGCCACATTAAGATTACCCTCTGGGGAGGTACGTTTGATATCCAAAAACTGCTTAGCAACAGTCGGACAAGTGGGTAATGTTGGAGTGAACCAAAAGATTTTGGGTAGAGCCGGATCTAAGTGTTGGCTAGGTAAGCGTCCTGTAGTAAGAGGAGTAGTTATGAACCCAGTAGACCATCCCCATGGGGGCGGTGAGGGTAGAGCCCCAATTGGTAGAAAAAAGCCCACAACTCCTTGGGGTTATCCCGCGCTTGGAAGAAGAAGTAGGAAAAGGAAAAAATATAGTGATCGTTTTATTCTTCGTCGCCGTAAATAGGAATATGAAAAATCCAATTTTTTAATTGGAAAGAATGTGATGTGATGGGCGAACGACGGGAATTGAACCCGCGCATGGTGGATTCACAATCCACTGCCTTGATCCACTTGGCTACATCCGCCCCTTATCTAGCTAAAGGATTTTCCCTTTTTCCCATTCCTAATTATTTTCTTTATTCTGACCTCCATACTTCAATCGAGATATTGGACATAGAATACCAAACCAATCTGAAAAATGTAAAAAAGGAGTAATCAGCTGTGACACGTTCGCTAAAAAAAAATCCCTTTGTAGCTAATCATTTATCGGTCAAAATTGAAAAACTCAACATGAAGGAAGAGAAAGAAATAATAGTCACTTGGTCTCGGGCATCTACCATTATCCCCACAATGATTGGCCATACAATCGCTATTCATAATGGAAAAGAACATCTACCTATTTATATAACAGATCGTATGGTAGGTCACAAACTGGGAGAATTTGCACCGACTCTGACTTTCGCGAGACATGCAAGAAACGATAATAAATCGCGTCGTTAATGTATTACAAACAACACCCAATCTGTTGGGTGTTGTTTGTAATACATTAAGATTAAAGAAAAACGAAGACAGGAGAAATATTAT